CGCTAGGTCGAGGTAAGTAAGGTATACGAAGGAAAAGCCTATTTGACAATGAAAGTGACCAAAGATATTCATTTTTCAAAAAACTTTAGCTTGTACACAAATACAGCAGGCCTTTCCTAAATCCATGTGAATTCCTCTTCGTAGTTTTGCATTTCACCAGGCCCGTGAAATGAGTTGACTTCCAAAATTCAATAAGATTGGGGATATCAAAAGAAAGGGAGTCTCACTAATTCTTTTATTGTGGATATGAATATGTAATTCGTCTCCGAAGATTAATGACGAAAGGTTGGTTTGTTTATCTGCAATTGCAAAAATCAATATCTATTGGATCCATTGATATGCGTTTTTTCTTTCATCTGCTTAAACGATTGCCGTGAGTAAACTTATAGGAATAATTGGATTTCATTTAGTTACAAGCAAGAAATAATAATGAAGAAATGCAAATTATACAATTTTTTTTTGCATTTTTCATTTTTATAGGGCTATACGGACTCGAACCGTAGACCTTCTCGGTAAAACAGATCAAACTTATTATTATTAAAATGATCTGAACTGTTTCAAAGACCCAACATGCATTTTTTTTTGCATTGGGCTCCTTCATTAACTGATCTAAATATCAGTTAGTCTGCCATTTTTTTTCTTGACAGAAAAAAAGATAAGGAAATGGCTCCATGTGCTCTGATTCATTATTTGGGAGCATTACCAAAGTGTTTCAAAGGTGGGATTATCTTGACGTAGGTCTGTCTCTGGCCTAGATCAACCTAAGTTAAATGAAGTCTCTATCGTTCTGCTTAAAAATCAAATATGAAACTTCATACACCTTAAAGTTCATATGACGAAAAGAGATTTTTTTGAGGTCCTTATACTCATTATGCCTAGCATTGAATAGACTGGGTATTCACCTTATCAAGATCTCAAATCAATGATGGGGTCTGTTTGGCACCTCCTAAATGGGTGTCCAAATTGGACCGAACCTTTGTCAGGCTATGGTTCCCTCAAAGTTATGGAGTAAGACATCGATTTCTCAACAAGATCAATTTTTCTGATTGTATGATGAACTCCCTTGAAAAACATTGGCGCGCGTGTAAACGAGTTGCTCTACCAACTGAGCTATAGCCCTTAGTGCTTGTGATACATATTTTATCATGTAGGTAAATTCTTGTCAAGAGAAATATTCCATGATCCAACATCAAGAATCTTTGATCTCTTTGAGTGGTATTCCTTAGATTAGTATTGCTTATAAGTAATATGATATTTATAATCCATCGACAGGATGGGTTTCATTTGGTTCTCTTTGGGATGATAAATGACCTACTTAACTCAGTGGTTAGAGTACTGCTTTCATACGGCGGGAGTCATTGGTTCAAATCCAATAGTAGGTAAAACTTATTAGATACCAGAGTCAATGGTATCTAATAAGGTTTACAACCCACCTTTAGTGATATTTATTTTTTGATTTTGTATCTTTTCTATTTCATTTTTTAATTTGAATTTTTGCATCAGAATTGGATTCTGTTTGATTGTATTTGATTGTATTCACCCGACAGAATCTAAATAGGATTAGAAAGAGAACTTCTTTTTATTATTCGAACGTACCAACTAGTTATGAAATCGGATTGCTAGCCTCCACCCGTGTTCTAGCTCGTCGGAGAGCTAGATTTGCCTCAATTTTTTGTCTCCTTCCTTCAGCCTTTTTCACATTAGCTTCCGCTATTTCAAGAGTTTGCTGAGCTTCTTGTGGATTAATGTCACTACCCTTCTCCGCATCATTTACTAAAACAGTGATCTCATTATTTCCTATTCTAGCAAAACCACCCATCAGAGCCATCGTTAACCATTGGTCGTTAAGGCGTATTCTCAAAATCCCTATATCTACAGCTGTGGCAATAGGGGCGTGATTTGGTAATATGCCAATTTGACCACTATTAGTAGATAAAACAATTTCTTCCACTTCTGAATCCCAAACAATTCGATTAGGGGTCAGTACACTAAGATTTAAGGTCATTTCTTCAAATTGCTCTCCATTTCTAAGTTCATAGCCTTCGCGGTAGCTTCATCGATAGTACCTACCAAATAAAAGGCCTGTTCAGGAAGACCATCTAATTCTCCGGAAAGGATCAATTGAAATCCTCGAATTGTTTCTGCTAGACCAACATATTTCCCTGGAGAACCGGTAAATACTTCTGCTACGAAAAAGGGTTGTGATAAGAAACGCTCAATTTTTCGCGCTCTTGCTACGAGTAAACGATCCTCTTCGGATAATTCGTCCAATCCAAGGATAGCTATAATGTCCTGAAGTTCTTTGTAACGTTGTAAAGTTTGCTTAACTCTTTGGGCGGTTTCGTAATGTTCCTCACCAACGATCCGAGGTTGAAGCATGGTTGACGTTGAATCTAAAGGATCTACTGCTGGATAAATACCTTTGGCAGCCAATCCTCTTGATAGTACGGTAGTAGCATCTAAATGTGCAAATGTCGTAGCAGGAGCAGGGTCGGTCAAA